TACAAGACAGCCAATCAGAAATGTCACAAAATCCCCCGCGCTTGGGGGATGCCCTCAGCGTCGAGGAACATGTACTAGGGTGTATGTGCGACTCGTTCAGATCATGAGCTGGGATAAAAGAAAGAAAACCTTTTCTAGTATCAATGATCAGTACCGGGGAATAGGATAGAATAGAAAAAGAAGTCCGTTCAATTCAGTATAAAAAAAAATCTATCCATTCTATTGTGTATGAAATTTATGGTTTCCATTGGTGCAAATCCAATCACCTCAATTTAAGATAAGAAGCAATTCTCCATTGGTAGCAAATGGTTATCCATTAAGCGGAGAAAATCCTACTTAAAAATAAAAACATAAAACTTAGGCCCCTCTTGCAAGAACGGACTAACAGGGTTAGCTACCCAGCCAACTTTCATAATTAAATACCGTTACTGTGTAAGTAGATCTAATCGTGAAAGACCTATTACTAGATAATTCATGGGTAGAGCCAAAGAATGTGAACTATACAAGTTACCAATAACATTGATTAAATGAAGTATAACATTGATTAAATGAAGTAAAGGCTCCGGTGTATAGAGAAAACCTCACCGTTTAAGAAGTAACCATATAAACGAAGGAAGCCACTATTTCTTTATCCATTTATATTTTTTATTTATTATATTTTGATACCTAGTAAAATGAAATTTCTTATTTCGAAGTGAAATGTCTAGAAAAAAGAAAAATAGCGGTCGGGAAGGTTATAGTAGCCAAAGTCATTGGAATTTTTAGTTTATACATTGGAAAAAAGCTTTGTTATTAATAGACTAGGAAAGGTAAAAAGAATAACTGAAAGAAAGGAAATCTATTAGTTATTCGTCAAAGTTTCATTTATTCAATGACCAGAATTAGACGGGGAAATATAGCTCGGAGACGTAGAACAAAAATTCGTTTATTTGCATCAAGCTTTCGAGGGGCTCATTCAAGACTTACTCGAACAATTACTCAACAGAAAATAAGAGCTTTGGTTTCGTCGCATCGGGATAGGGATAAGCAAAAGATAAATTTTCGCCGTTTGTGGATCACTCGAATAAACGCAGTAATTCGTGAAATAGGGGTATCCTATAGTTATAGTAGATTAATACACGACCTATATAAGAAACAGGTGCTTCTTAATCGTAAAATACTTGCACAAATAGCTATATCAAATAAAAATTGTCTTTATATGATTTCCAATGAGATCATAAAAGAAGTACATTGGAAAGAATCCACCGGAATAATTTAAACGGAGTTCCCCGGAGAATGAACTCCGGGAGGGTAAAGTCAAAATAAATATGATAAAAAAATAGTAAAACTGAATGAACACACTCAAAAAAATCTTTATTCTTGCCCGATTCTTTTTTTTTCTTACGACACGATAATTAAATCCATATTTTTCATATTTTTCGAACAAAACATCAATCTGCGTTTGAGTTCGGATTTTACTTTTTTTTAGTCAAGTGAAGAAAGAGTAAGCCTATTTATTTCTGGCTCGAAGACCCGCAGTTCTGGTGGTCGACTCGGTTCTTTCAAACTGTTTCTCATTATTAAGAAAAGGTAACAAAGATAAAATACGAGCTTGTTTTATAGCAATAGTAATTAATCGTTGTTGTTTCAAGGTCAATCTATTCACCCGTCTAGATAATATTTTTCCTTGTTCGCTAATAAATCGACTAATTAAACTCATGTTTCTATAATCAATTCGATCCCCCGATTGAATCGGGGGCAAACGCCTACGAAAAGATCGCTTGGATTTAAGAAAAGGCCGCTTGGATTTATCCATGGTTTGTTTAGTTTATTCCTTATCCCGAAAATCCTATTTCGGTCGGATCTAAAATGAATTAGAATAAATAGGATTTGGTTTGTTTATATTTAATTATGTTATATATAGAATATTTAACTATGTTCTATATAGAAATGTCATTTTTACCCTTCCTTGGAAGGGTTACATACAAGTGCTCGATTCGATCTATTTCTTTATCTCCCCATGAATCATATGTTTGTAACAAAATGGACAGAATTTTCTCAATTCCAATCGATTAGGCGTGTTGTGACGATTCTTTTCAGTAATATATCTGGAAATACCCGTTGATACCTTATTAACACCATTTCGAACACAACCGGTACATTCCAAAATAACCGTTATTCGGACATCTTTTCCCTTGGCCATGAACCCCCTTTGGATTTTTGATTTACTCAACTCTTCTATTTTCGATCCGAAACGAAGAAGAAGGAAGGAAGGATAAATAGAAGTTATTAACTTGAAATCCAATTATGAAAACTTTCGCTGCAATCAATATACTAAAAAAATTTCTAAACTTTATTTCAAATTCAAATCACAGTATTTCATTTACATTTAAGTACCTTGTATAAGAGTCTTGTCCTAGATCTAGGCCCCACCCTGTTTATTCTACCTCCATCCCTAGTTAATTTTTGAATTGAATAATTTATTTAATTCAAACTTGAACCCAAGTCTCGAAGCTGTTGA